TCCCTCAAAAAACCGAAATGATTGAAGTTTTTCTATTTGGAATCGTCTTAGGTCTAATTCCTATTACTTTGGCAGGATTATTCGTAACTGCATATTTACAATACAGACGTGGTGATCAGTTGGATCTTTGATTGAGTAACATTTCTTTTTTTGATTGACCTCTTCCCTGCGGGAAGTAAAATTCAAGTTTCAATTCCACTTTTTTTCTTAAGTTTTTTTATTGTGATTCGACATAACATAAACGGAATCACGCTCTGTAGGATTTGAACCTACGACATCGGGTTTTGGAGACCCGCGTTCTACCGAACTGAACTAAGAGCGCTTTCTTATTACAGGAGATACGACTGTAGTGTAAAGAAAAGGTTTTTTACCCCCAAACATATCTTGCATACGTATAATATGCAAAAATGAAAGATTATGTCCAATTTCGATCGATCTTAATTAATCCCTCGTTACTGCCCATAGGAGAAGTAATAGGTAGGGACGACAGGATTTGAACCCGTGACATTTTGTACCCAAAACAAACGCGCTACCAGGCTGCGCTACGTCCCTTTTTAAAGTTCTTGTACAGTGTCATTGTACAAAATCCCTGTCTTGTTTTCCACATTGTTATTTTCCCCTCTATCTATATACAATTTTCTTGTCATTTCTTCTTTTTGGTTTCATATAATAAAAAAATTTTATACATCTGTAACGTATAAAAATGAAAATTTATCTTATCGGCGTATCGTATAAAAAAAAGAATAAAAATTTATCGGAAATGCTCAGGAAGAAGGGGTCATCTTTTTCTTTTTTAGGGACAGGAAAATCTCATCTATTGGTTCATTGTACATATCTATTTTAGTTAGGAATTTCGCGTAAAGAAAAAAATAAAAATGATCTTGAACTACAACATCTGACCATACATATATGTATTACAATATTACAATAAAATTACAATAAAGAAGGAGGATTTTTAATGCGAGATATAAAAACATATCTCTCTGTGGCACCTGTGCTAACTACTCTATGGTTTGGGTCTTTAGCGGGTCTATTGATAGAAATTAATCGTTTATTCCCAGATGCCTTGTCATTCCCTTTTTTTTCATTCTAGTTATTAATATGCGAAGAAATGCAGAAAATTAGGGATACAATTCTACGTGACTAAAATTTCGCCCCTTCCCTTTTTTTTTTCAGTTCTTTAGGATAGGAAGGAAAGAAAAAGAAAAAGTGTATTGAACCTCGACAAAAATCTGGTGAATTTAAGATCGAATTTTGGGGAACATAAATGGAAATGTGTATCCAGATCTAGGGCAGGATCCACGAAATCATAGCATAGAAAGAAGATATTTAAATGAAATATTGGGATTTAAGATAGGAATAATTGATAGTTAGAAAGAAATTGTATTACTTAATTATTACATTATTACTCTATTATTAATTATAACTATTACTCTATTAATATTTAATATTAATTGAATTTAATTGAATTTCAAGCAAGTTAGTAACTTCTATTGATTTTCTTATTGATTTTTTTTGTTCTTTTATTCTTCTTCGGTTTTGGTCGAAAATAGAAGAAGTTAAGTCGATCCAAAATAAAAAAAAAAAGGGGGGGTTCATGGCCAAGGGTAAAGATGTCAGAGTCAGGGTTATTTTGGAATGTACCAGTTGTGTCCGAAATGGTGTCAATAAAGAATCGCCGGGTATTTCTAGATATATTACTCAAAAGAATCGACGCAATACATCCAGTCGATTAGAATTGAGAAAATTTTGTCGCTATTGTCACAAGCATACGATTCATGGGGAAATAAAGAAATAGATGGAACGGAATGTGTGCGTTATCTTTCCAAGGAAGAGGAAGAACTTAACATATATAAACTTAACATATATAATGTATATAATATATACAATACAAATCAAACCCGATTATATTTTCATATATATATATATGATATGCATTATATATGATATGTATAATATATACGATACGAATCAAAATGATATGTATAATATATACGATACGAATCTAATATATACGATACGAATCAAAGCCTATTTCGGTCAGATCTGAATCTGAAATGAATAAAGAAATTGAATTTTAAAGATAAGGAATAAACCATGGATAAATCCAAGCAACCTTTTCGTAAATACAAGCGATCCTTTCGTAGGCGTTTGTCCCCAATTGGATCGGGGGATCGAATCGATTATAGAAACATGAGTTTAATTAGTCGATTTATTAGTGAACAAGGAAAAATATTATCTAGACGGGTGAATAAATTGACCCTGAAACAACAACGATTAATTACTATTGCTATAAAACAAGCTCGTATTTTATCTTTGTTACCTTTTCTTAATAATGAGAAACAATTTGAGAGAGCCGAGTCGATCCCCAGAACTACTGGTCCTAGAACCAAAAATAAATAAACATACTCCTCAATTGACTCAAAACTCCAATCGGAACTCAAGCTCAGATTGATGTTTTGTTCAAAAGGCCTAGAATCCCGATTTTTTCTTGTGTTATAAGAAATAAAAAATGGGGGAAGAAGAAAAGAAATCTTTTTTTTTTATTGAAACATGTTCGTTCATTCCTACTACTTATCTTAATATTTTTATTCTATCTTCCCGGAGTTCATTCTCCGGGGAATTCTGTTTCAATTTCAATCATTTCTGTATTATATTTGATAATATCATATCCTTTATTTGATAATCTTATTGGAAATCATGTAAAGACAATTCTTATTTGATATAGATATTTGCGCAAGTATTTTACGATTAAGAAGCAATTGCTTCTTGTACAGATTTGGTATTAATCTACTATAATTATAGAATACCTTATTCTCACGAATTACTGCATTTATTCGAGTGATCCACAAACTACGAAAATCCCTCTTTTGCCTGCCTCTATCTCGATGAGAGGAAACCAAAGCTCTCATTTTCTGTTGAATAGTCGTTCGAGTAAGTCTTGAATGAGCCCCAATAAAGGTTGATGCAAATAAACGAATTTTTGTTCGACGTCTCCGAGCTGTATATCCTCGTCTAACTCTGGTCATTGAATCAAATTAAACCTTAATGAATAACTAATTGATTTCTCTTCTTTCAGTCATCCTTTCCCCCCCCCGTCAATTAATAACAAAACGGATTATTCCGATATATAAAAAAAATATAAATTCCAATGGCTTTTGCTACTATGACCTTCCCAACCACGATTTTTTATTCCTTCCAGGCATTTCGCCTGGAAATAAGAAATTCTAACGATACTAAATAAAAAAAAAATAGTGGGTTCCGTCGTTTCTATGGTTACTTTTTAAACGGTGAGGTCCTCTCTATACACCGGAGCCTTTTCTTTCATTTTATCAAATGTTATTGTTAACTTGTATAGTTCACACTCTTTGGCTCTACCCATCAATTATACAGTAATTGTTCTTTTCACAATAAGAGTTATCCATACAGTGACGGCATTTAATTATGAAAGTTGGCTAGGTAGCTGACCCTCTTAGTCCGTTCTTTCAAGAATAGGGGTATAACCTTTTTGCCTCTTATAATACCATTTCCTCCGCTTAATGGATAACCATTTGCCCCCAATGGGGAATTGCTTTTCATCTCAAATCTAGGTGATTGGATTTGCACCAATGTAAACCATAAATTCCAAACACAATATAGGTATATGATAGATCTTCTCTATCTATCCTATTCATTGGTACTGGTCATTGATACTGGAAAATTGTCTCATTTGTTCGAACTCATGATCTGAACGAATCGCACATACACCCTAGTACATGTTCCTCGACGCTGAGGACATCCTCTAAGAGCGGGAGATTTCGTAACATTTCTTATTGGCTGTCTTGTGTTTCTAATAAGTTGTTTAATAGTTGGCATGTCGTATGTATATATAGAATTCTAGAATGGAATGGATTGGTTTAGATCGATCTTAACCTGATGATTGATATGAATTTTTTCTATTCAATATCAAATCGCAGAAAATTCGAATTATGGTTTGAAATGGATTTACATGGAATCCCCAGTATTTTCATTTTCGACCGCTACAAGATCAACAATGCCATGAGCTTGGGCTTCTGTTGCTGACATAAAAACATCCCTTTCCATGTCTTCGGATACAACCCATAAAGGGTTACCCGTTCTTTGTACATAAACCCTTGTGAGGGTTTCGCGAAGTTTCAGTAGTTCTTCCGCTTCCAGGATAAATTCGCCTGCTTGTGCCTCATAAAAAGAACTAGCAGGTTGGTGAATCATAACCCTGATGATATTGATATAACATCATGAATGGTTCTTCTATCTTGCATGATTGGGCTAAAGTAAAGGATAAAAAAAAAAAATAAGAAAAAAAAAAAAAAAAATAGAATTGTACAACCGTACAGGCATCTTTTGTGCATACGGCTCCACAATGGAATTTACTTTTTCTTTTTCTTCTCTTCTATTCTATTGAAGTTCTATTGAAGAAAGAAAAAGAAATAGAATCCATCCGATCCAGATCGTTGAATGATCCATTTACCACCCTTCCCTTCGTAGGAGTAAAAAAAAATACTATGATGGTTCTGTTGCTTTATATATTTATTTTGTCTGTGATTTAGCAATCCCAAAGTTTCTTTCTGATACGATCAAATAAGGAAAAAAATGATATTTTTTTTCTTTTTTCATTTTCGTACTTTTTCTTTCTTTCATAAATATCAGAAAGAGAATTCTGGTGTGGAAAAAAATGGTTTGTGACGCTGAAATGTACCCCCGACACATAAGATCAAATCCGAAATGACCTATGTTTCATACTACTATCTCGACATAAAATCTCATGTTATGAAAAAACAATAATGGTTTGCTCATATCGAACTCGAAGTGCCATGCTATTATTACTTATTATTCATATTTAATATGGCGAAGGCATAGTCTTCCTTTTTTTTTTCAAATAAAAAAACTCATTGGCGCCAAGCGTGAGGGAATGCTAGACGTTTGGTAATTTCTCCTCCGACCAGAATGAAAGATCCCATTGAAGCGGCTAATCCCATGCATATTGTATGCACATCGGGTGGCACAAATTGCATAGTATCATAAATGGCTATTCCTGGTATTACCCATCCGCCGGGAGAGTTTATAAATAAATAAAGATCCTTAGTATCATCTTCTATACTGAGATATACCATGAGACCAACAAGTTGATTCGAGATCTCGCTATCAATTTCTTGGCCTAAAAAAAGTAATCTTTCTCGATGAAGTCGGTTGATTAGGACAAAGTTGGTTCCCTTAGTAACCGTACATGCACCTTTGGATGCATACGGTTCAAAAAAAAAATTGCGAAAAAAAGAATCAATGTGTCGATTCCAGTTCTATTTCTTTTTCTTTTTTTTTCTGTAACAGGTTTTTGTTTTTCTAATGAAGGAAGGGGGTCTTCCTCTTCTATTTTTCAAAAAACATAACATAAGAAACATAAGATGAGTTTTTGTTCCCTTACCTATAAAAAAAAAAAGAATTGGATTTGAAAAGAACTTATTGAACTAACCTCTCACTGATGTATTGTTTCATCGAGATTCAAATGACGATGTCATTTTATTGTTCCTGAATGGGCCCTTTCAATTTTTTTTAGGTTCATGTTCTACTCCGGGAAAAGATCTGCCCGAATTCCATTTGTACATATAGGGTAAATGATCTCAGTACCACTTTTTTTGTTACGACTTCTTTTTTCAATTTGTTTCATGTCTTCTCCAAACTATTCGATGTATTCACCATACTATTCCATTGGTTGGCAGTTTGAGATCGCTCCTATAGCGATAGTAAGTATAAGAATCGTTTATGATACAAGTGGTAATCGTACATATATTATATATTTGTTACCAATTTGGTATTTTCTGAACGGAGCCTGGATACTTTATTTTATCAGTCCAGGTCAACCATAAATTAATTCTTCTAATTGATAATATTGATCCCCAATATAAATTGATCTAATTGTACTTCACGCTCCAAATGATTGATAGTTCACTCAATCTCAATACAATATTTCTTGGGCGAAAAAGAGGATATCTCGATCGGGGGAGAGAACGGGTAAATCCCATATGACCCAATATGTCTGACAAGTCGCACTATACGTCAACCCAAACTGCATCTTCCTCTCCAGGACTCCGAAAAGGTACTTTTGGAACACCAATGGGCATTAAATTAAAGAAAAAAAATGAAGTATTATACTTCACTTTAATATGGAAACGTAACAATGGGTTTATTGTCTTCATCCTTTTTTCTGTTTATTCTATTTTCTAGATAGATTGATTGGAAGGTTTATAGAGAATAAATAAAGAAAAATTTTAACGAACGGAGCATTCGATCGTTCGAATGATAAACAAGTATCTATGCATTCGTTCCCCCAAAATGGGACCAATTCTCCCATTGCGTATTGGTACTTATCGGGTATAGAATAGATCTGCTTCTCTTTGTTCTTATGAACAGAATTGTTCCGTTATTTTCAATGGAACGGAATAAATATTAACTCTTTCTCATACAGAATCCACTGAAAAGGTTAGGTACTTAGGTACTACTTAGGTACATAGTATAGTCCTTTCCAATGCGATAAAATAAGGTGACATAGTGTCTATTTATCTTTGATAAAGGGGTATTTCCATGGGTTTGCCTTGGTATCGTGTTCATACTGTCGTATTGAATGATCCCGGTCGATTGCTTTCTGTCCATATAATGCATACAGCTCTAGTTTCTGGTTGGGCCGGTTCGATGGCTCTATACGAATTAGCGGTTTTTGATCCCTCTGATCCTGTTCTTGATCCAATGTGGAGACAAGGTATGTTCGTTATACCCTTCATGACTCGTTTAGGAATAACTAATTCGTGGGGTGGTTGGAGTATTTCAGGAGGAACTATAACGAATCCGGGTATTTGGAGTTATGAAGGTGTCGCAGGGGCACATATTGTGTTTTCTGGCTTGTGCTTCTTGGCAGCTATCTGGCATTGGGTGTATTGGGATCTAGAAATATTCTGTGATGAGCGTACGGGAAAACCTTCTTTGGATTTGCCCAAGATCTTTGGAATTCATTTATTTCTCTCAGGGGTGGCTTGCTTTGGCTTTGGCGCATTTCATGTAACAGGTTTGTATGGTCCTGGAATATGGGTATCCGATCCTTATGGACTAACCGGAAAAGTACAATCTGTAAATCCAGCGTGGGGCGCGGAAGGTTTTGATCCTTTTGTTCCGGGAGGAATAGCCTCTCATCATATTGCAGCGGGTACATTGGGCATATTAGCAGGTCTATTCCATCTTAGTGTCCGTCCGCCTCAACGTCTATACAAAGGATTACGTATGGGAAATATTGAAACTGTACTTTCTAGTAGTATCGCTGCTGTTTTTTTTGCAGCTTTCGTTGTTGCTGGAACTATGTGGTATGGTTCAGCAACTACCCCAATCGAATTATTTGGTCCTACTCGTTATCAGTGGGATCAGGGATACTTTCAACAAGAAATATATCGAAGAGTTAGCGCCGGACTAGCCGAAAATCTGAGTTTATCGGAAGCTTGGTCTAAAATTCCCGAAAAATTAGCTTTTTATGATTACATTGGTAATAATCCGGCAAAAGGGGGATTATTCAGAGCAGGCTCAATGGACAACGGGGATGGAATAGCTGTTGGATGGTTAGGACACCCCGTCTTTAGAGATAAAGAAGGACGCGAGCTTTTTGTACGTCGTATGCCTACTTTTTTTGAAACATTTCCGGTAGTTTTGGTAGATGGAGACGGAATTGTGAGAGCCGATGTTCCTTTTAGAAGGGCAGAATCAAAGTATAGTGTTGAACAAGTAGGTGTAACTGTCGAGTTCTATGGTGGCGAACTCAATGGAGTTAGTTATGGTGATCCTGCTACTGTAAAAAAATACGCTAGACGTGCCCAATTAGGTGAAATTTTTGAATTAGATCGGGCTACTTTGAAATCCGATGGTGTTTTTCGTAGCAGTCCAAGGGGTTGGTTCACTTTTGGGCATGCTACGTTTGCTTTGCTCTTCTTTTTTGGACACATTTGGCATGGTGCTAGAACCTTGTTCAGAGATGTTTTTGCTGGTATTGATCCAGATTTGGATGCTCAAGTGGAATTTGGAACATTTCAAAAAATTGGGGATCCAACTACAAGGAGACAAGTAGTCTGATACAACATTGCTCTGGTATCTTTCGCCTCTATTTTTATTTTTTTTGATTTGACATAAGGTACCGGAGAAATCTTGATTTGAATCACCATTTATTCTTTCATTTATTCTTTGACTCTTTCCTTTTCTTTATATATATGGTAAATAATCCCAAATGAATAGGTGTGGAAGCTATAATTGTAATTGTAAACCACGATCGAATCTATGGAAGCATTAGTTTATACATTCCTTTTAGTCTCGACTTTAGGGATAATTTTTTTCGCTATCTTTTTTCGAGAACCGCCTAAGGTTCCGACTAAAACTAAAAAAATGAAATAATTTTTCATTATCTTAATTGAAGTAATGAGCCTCCCATATTGGGAGACTCATTACTTCAACTAGTCCCCGTGTTCTTCGAATGGATCTCTTAGTTGTTGAGAGGGTTGCCCAAAAGCGGTATATAAGGCGTACCCAGTAAAGCTTACAAGTAAACCAGATATGGAGATGGCGACTAGGGTTGCTGTTTCCATTTTTAGATAATTTCAAGATCACAATGGATCTACGATAAGATCGTTTATTTACAACTACAACGGAATGTTATACAAAGTCAACAGATCTCAACCAATGAATAGTATTTTATGGCTACACAAACCGTTGAGGGTAGTTCTAGATCTGGGCCAAGACGAACTACTGTAGGGAATTTATTGAAACCATTGAATTCGGAATATGGTAAAGTAGCACCGGGCTGGGGGACTACACCACTTATGGGGGTCGCAATGGCTCTATTTGCGATATTCCTATCTATTATTTTGGAAATTTATAATTCTTCCGTTTTACTGGATGGAATTTCAATGAGTTAGGTTCATAAGAACTAGAAAGTCCTAGTTTTTCAATCAAAAAAATGACTTTAACTTAAGACAGACTCAGATTTCTAGACCATTTTGGTAGTTCGACCGTGGGATTTATTTGTTTCGGTATTTCCGGAATATGAGTGTGTGACTTGTTATAATTGATCCTATTGATAATACAGAAAATGGGCCTGTCATCTCTATCAAGATGATTCTACCTCGTCGGATATTTATTCTAGTATCTGGAGCACGGAATATATAGAATAGATCAAGAAAAGAAATATTTGAACTATGATTCATACCTACTATTTACTATTCAGACCTCGCAACCGGGCTCAAAAAAAATTCAAATAGGTATTTCCTAAATCAAACTATTTTTCTTCTTTCAGTTTGAACAAAGGACAAATGTTTCTCTAGATTTTGTTGAGTCATTACATCCATTCTATTGAATAAGTGATCATCAAACGGTTCTTACTCAGAGAACCTTTGAGTTTAGCTTGAGTCTTTGCTTGATTAAATCATCGTGGTTCTAGTATGAATCTGAGGTTTCAATTGATTCATAGGGTCTCAACAAGGGAATTCCTATCAATAGCAAAACTATTGTTAATTTGCATTACGCACAAAAAAACAACAAATCAAATAACAAATAAAAAAATAGGGAAGAGAAGATTCAAGAGGCCTGTAACGATCAACATAAAGAAAGACAGATGAGCCAACTTGATATTTTTGGCATTATCATCACAAAGAAGAGATTCCGGATTTTTGTTACTTCGTATCTTTGGGGCAAATCGAATCAAGTGACTAAGAAGTTTTGAACTTTCTATTACATATCCGTTGAAATCAGTATTTGTGTGTTTCGGCTTGAGCCGTACGAGATGAAATTCTCATATACGGTTCTCAGAGGGGGAATTCCTTTGGATTACCTATCTCAATAAAGTATATGATTGGTTTGAGGAACGTCTCGAGATTCAGGCGATTGCGGATGATATAACTAGTAAATATGTTCCTCCTCATGTAAACATATTTTATTGTTTAGGGGGGATCACACTTAC